AAACCAAATTAATAATTAATATAAAGCAACGGAACCATCATAGTATTTTTGAACTACTACGAAAGGAAGGGTGGTAATTTGATCATTTACCGATCTGGGTATGATAGATCCTATTTTTTTCTTTGATGGAAGGTAACGGTCAATTTTATTATAGAGCCGTATGCAATGCATAAAAGATGCCCGTACGGTTGTGGTTGTTCAATTCTATCTTTTTTTTTTTTCTTTTTATTCTTTATCTTTCTTTTCTATTCATCATGCAAAATAGAGGAACCCCTCTTTTGTTATACCATCAGGGTAATGATTCATCAACCTGCTAGTTCTTTTTATGAGGCACAAACGGGAGAATTTATCCTGGAAGCGGAAGAGCTGCTAAAACTGCGTGAAACCCTCACAAGGGTTTATGTACAAAGAACAGACAAACCCTTATGGGTTGTCTCGGAAGACATGGAAAGAGATGTTTTTATGTCAGCAACGGAAGCCCAAGCTTATGGAATTGTTGATGTTGTAGCGGTGGTTGAGTGAAAAGCCCGGATTTTTTTCACGCAAATTCTCGATTTCCTATTTTATATTTTTGCTGAATTTACTAGAAAATTAAAAAGAAGTAATTAAAAATCATCAGGTTAGGATCGATCTAAACCAGCCCATTATTTATATGATATGATTCAACATGCCAACTATTAAACAACTTATTAGAAATACAAGACAGCCAATCAGAAATGTCACAAAATCCCCCGCGCTTCGGGGATGCCCTCAGCGTCGAGGAACATGTACTAGGGTGTATGTGCGACTCGTTCAGATCATGAGCTGGGATAAAAGAAAGAATTTCGAGTATCAATGATCAGTACCGGGGAATAGGATAGAATATAAAAAGAAGTCCGTTCAATTCCGTATAAAAAAAAGAATCTATCCATTCTATTGTGTATGAAATTTATGGTTTCCATTGGTGCAAATCAAATCACCTCAATTTAAGATGAGAAGCAATTCTCCATTGGTAGCAAATGGTTATCCATTAAGCGGAGAAAATCCTACTTAAAAATAAAAACATAAAACTTAGGCCCCTCTTGCAAGAACGGACTAACAGGGTTAGCTACCCAGCCAACTTTCATAATTAAATACCGTTACTGTGTAAGTAGATCTAATCGTGAAAGACCTATTACTGGATAATTCATGGGTAGAGCCAAAGAATGTGAACTATACAAGTTACCAATAACATTCATTAAATGAAGTAAAGGCTCCGGTGTATAGAGAAAACCTCACCGTTTAAGAAGTAACCATATAAACGAAGGAAGCCACTATTTCTTTATCCATTTAGATTTTTTATTTATTCTATTTTGATACCTAGTAAAATTAAATTTATTATTTCGAAGTGAAATGGCTAGAAAAAAGAAAAATAGCGGTCGGGAAGGTTATAGTAGCCAAAGTCATTGGAATTTTTAGTTTATACATTGGAAAAAAAGCTTTGTTATTTATAGACTAGGAAAGGGAAAAAGAATAACTGAAAGAAAGGAAATCTATTAGTTATTCGTCAAAGTTTCATTTATTCAATGACCAGAATTAGACGGGGAAATATAGCTCGGAGACGTAGAACAAAAATTCGTTTATTTGCATCAAGCTTTCGAGGGGCTCATTCAAGACTTACTCGAACAATTACTCAACAGAAAATAAGAGCTTTGGTTTCGTCGCATAGGGATAGGGATAAGCAAAAGAGAAATTTTCGCCGTTTGTGGATCACTCGAATAAACGCAGTAATTCGTGAAATAGGGGTATCCTATAGTTATAGTAGATTAATACACGACCTATATAAGAAACAGGTGCTTCTTAATCGTAAAATACTTGCACAAATAGCTATATCAAATAAAAATTGTCTTTATATGATTTCCAATGAGATCATAAAAAAAGTCGATTGGAAAGAATCCACCGGAAGAATTTAAACGGAGTTCCCCGGAGGATGAACTCCGGGAGGGTAAAGTCAAAATAAATATGATAAAAAAAGAGTAAAACTGAATGAACAGACTCAAAAAAATCGTTATTCTTGTCCGATTCTTTTTTTTCTTACGACACGATAATTCAATCTATATTTTTCGAACAAAACATCAATCTGCGTTTGAGTTCGGATTTTACTTTTTTTTAGTCAAGTGAAGAAAGAGTAAGCCTATTTATTTCTGGCTCGAAGACCCGCAGTTCTGGTGGTCGACTCAGTTCTTTCAAACTGTTTCTCATTATTAAGAAAAGGTAATAAAGATAAAATACGAGCTTGTTTTATAGCAATAGTAATTAATCGTTGTTGTTTCAAGGTCAATCTATTCACCCGTCTAGATAATATTTTTCCTTGTTCGCTAATAAATCGACTAATTAAACTCATGTTTCTATAATCAATTCGATCCCCCGATTGAATCGGGGGCAAACGCCTACGAAAAGATCGCTTGGATTTAAGAAAAGGCCGCTTGGATTTATCCATGGTTTGTTTAGTTTATTCCTTATCTCGAAAATCCTATTTCGGTCAGATCTAAAATGAATTAGAATAAATAGGATTTGGTTTGTTTATATTTAATTATGTTATATATATATAGAATATTTAACTATGTTCTATATATAATGTCATTTTTACCCTTCCTTGGAAGGGTTACATAGTTACATACATGTGCTCGATTCGATCTATTTCTTTATCTCCCCATGAATCATATGTTTGTAACAAAATGGACAGAATTTTCTCAATTCCAATCGATTAGGCGTGTTGTGACGATTCTTTTCAGTAATATATCTGGAAATACCCGTCGATACCTTATTAACACCGTTTCGAACACAACCGGTACATTCCAAAATAACCGCTATTCGGACATCTTTCCCCTTGGCCATGAACCCCCTTTGTATTTTTGATTTACTCAACTCTTCTATTTTCGATCCGAAACGAAGAAGAAGGAAGGAAGGATAAATAGAAGTTATTACCTTGAAATCCAATTATGAAAAATTTCGCTGCAATCAATATACTAAAAAATTTTCTAAACTTTATTTCAAATTCAAATCACAGTATTTCATTTACATTTAAGTACCTTGTATAAGAGTCTTGTCCTAGATATAGGCCCCACCCTGTTTATTCTACCTCCATCCCTAGTTAATTTTTGAATTGAATAATTTATTTAATTCAAACTTGAACCCAAGTCTCGAAGCTGTTGAATACACCTTTTCTTTTTTTCTCTTTCCTCCCTCTTATTCTAAAAGGGAAAAAAGAGAAAAAGGGGGCAAAGGATTAGTCACAAATATTTAATCGTATCTCGACTCTCCATTATTTGGTACCGTATCAATAACTAGAATCAAAAAAAGGGGAATGTCAACGCATCTGGGAAAAAACGATTAATCTCTATCAATAGACCTGCTAAAGACCCGAACCATAGAGTACTTAATACCGGTGCCACGGAAAGATATGTTTTTAGATCTCGCATTGAAAAACCTCCTTCCTTTTTTTATTGTAATCTAAAATGGTAATACATAAATGATCAGATGCATATGCAGTTAATAACCTTGTACACGGAATCCCTAATTCAAATTGAAATGTACAACTATCCAGTAAATAAAAATTTTTCTTAAAACATAAAAAAGCGTTCCTCTCTTCCCGAGCATTCCCGAAAACTACTCATTTATTTTTACGACAGATTACGTTCCGTATTTCATACGTATATAAGACTTTTCTTTTACTATTATTATATGTTAAATGGGACCAAAAAGACGAAATGCCCATATAAATATAAATTGTATATATCAATGGAGGAAATAACGATGTGGAAAACAAAACAGGAATTCTATACAATGACACTGTAGACCGATTGGAGGGATGTAGCGCAGCTTGGTAGCGCGTTTGTTTTGGGTACAAAATGTCACAGGTTCAAATCCTGTCATCCCTACCTATTACTTCTTCGTTGAGCAGTAATGAGGGATTAATTAAGATCGATTCCAATATCCAATAATATATTATCGTTCATTAAACTGGGGTTAAAAAAAGTGTCTTTACAGTCTTCTCTTTTCTGATAAGAAAGCGCTCTTAGTTCAGTTCGGTAGAACGCGGGTCTCCAAAACCCGATGTCGTAGGTTCAAATCCTACAGAGCGTGATTTCGTCCTTATTTTTCTTAGATCAAATTAGACTGAAAGAGCTTCACTAACTTGAACCTCAATCTGAATTTGACCTCCTACTTTCTTTAATACAAAGGAGGTCAATCAAAAAAAGCGATAGTAATTAATCAAAGGTCCGATTGATCACCACGCCTATATTGTAAATATGCAGTTACGAATAATCCGGCCAAAGTAACAGGAATTAGACCTAACACGATTCCAAATAGAAAAACTTCAATCATTGCAATTTATTTGAAAGGAGAAAAAGGAGGTAATATCTATACCTAAATATTAATCTGAATTACCATGAATCTCAATGACCAAGAATTTGCAATTTATACGGAATCCTATCGAAAGACTTATTTTTATGTTTTTATGAATTGTGCATTTCAAATACTAATTTCAGATAAGTCGTATCTTGCTCAGACCAATAAATAGAGCTGAGGTTACCGTTAAAGCCGCTAGTAGAAAACCAAAATAACTAGTTATAGTAAGCATGAAGGAGCTAAATGAAATATGTTCTTTTTGTACATATATGTTTCTAAAAAGCACTTACCTAAGTTTACTTTTTCAAAAAATAAACCTTTTTAGTTTTTAATTCTGAAAGATTCTGAAAGAATAGAAAGAAAAGAAAACTTTTTTATTGTCTCGAATCCTATTTCTATTTTAGAGCCAATGTAAACCTTATAAAAAAGATTACTTTCGTTTTAACTCATTAGATTCCGGAATAGGTTCATTCACTTAATATCTTGAATGAATGAGAAGAAAAAAGTTATCACGCAATCACTCGAAAAAAGAAAATATTTAGTTTGGTCCAACTAGGTTAGTAATTTCTATTATCTTTTCTTTTTTACGTTCTACATTTTCTCTTTACGTATTATATTATAAAATCTCG